ATGTCGTTCGTAATATTCTATGTGTAGAAAATGTAGCCCATTTCTTTCCATTCCGTGCGCTACACCTCGACCTGACGTTTTGGGGTAATCCCATTTTGCTTACTGTTGGGCCTTCACAGGGTAAGCTGACGACGGCGGTATATAGGCGGGAGAAACAAGGAATGGTGAGGTTTAACGGGGGTTATCGGTTCTAGAACAGGCTCCTCTAGGTGGGTCTGAGACACCGCCAAGTCCTTTGGGTTTTAAGCTGCGCTCGTAGTACCCTGGCGGATGTTTATGTAAATGTACATCTGGGTTTATGGCTAAGCATAGTGGGGTATCTAATCCCAGTTTGTTTCTTAGCTTTCGTGGGGTCAGGTTAAATTTGTTTAAAGCTACTTTCGTGTTGGGGTTTCGTATCCTCGTGATGCGTATGACAGCTTAGAGGGTCTTTAGCTTTATTTATTGTATTCCTTTAACCACCCTTTACGCCGTGGCCATCAACTAGGGTCTTTCGTATAACCGCGGTGGCTGGCACGAATTTTACCGACCCTGTATAACCTTGGCTAAGTCAAGTTTTCACTTATTGCTTAATGTTTATTACTGCTGAGTTCCCTTTGGGGGTGTGGCGTAGCAAGGCGTTTTGGGCTAGTCTTATGTGCCTGATGCCTGCTCCTTGTCCCCGGGCAGGGGATTGAGGGCATTCTCACAGGGGTGCGGATACTTGCATGTATAAATAGGGTTAAAGCTGATGGTAAAGTCAGGACCAAGCCTTTGTGCCCGTGGAACATTTCTAGGGTTCATCTTAACATCTTCAGTGTTATGCTTTGTTTTAAGCTACACTAGCTATATATTATGGTTGTAATTTATAACACTATATTAACATGCATGTTTTATTCGCTGTACATTGTCGATCGAGTCTAACCTGGTTTAGGGGTTTGACAGGATAAATTAGAGTTCTTTCGGCATGGGGGGTATGGGGGGTTTGTCGCGGGCAACCAGGGGCGGAATATATAAGTATATGTGGATTAAACATTAAGTGTAATGTACGTAACACAATATATGTAAGTTATAAAGATATGTCATTATAACATTAACTATTAGTTCGGTTACCATTATATATTTATGTACTACCTTGGTTGATTATTGGTAGGATGCAGGAAGGATGCAAAATGAAAGCTACCCTAAAAAATAAAAACCCCATGCCTTTAGGTGAATGCTTGCATGGGGAGTTTTTGCTAATTAAGTATTACACCAATAATCATATGCCAGTATAATTCAGTTAATTGGACTAATCTGTTTATGTTCCTGAAATAGGAACCAGATGCCAGTAATAGTTCATTTTATGCGACCCTCACAATTTTTGTCCTTGACCCTATCATTAATATTGAGCCTTTAGGTATAAATGGTTGATGGTTTCTCACTACTAATATTTTAATGTCTTTTTACATTGTTATTTTTTATGCATTTATTAGTGATTTATAATTTCTTTGTAGGTACTTATTTATTATTTCATGCTGGTTGAAACTTGATTGTTGAAATTTAATTGAAATGTTTTAAACCATTATGTAATATTATACATATAATGTACTATACCATAGTGCCATATTATACATATTATGTACTAGAGCATAGTAACTATGCGGTGGTTGGGTGAGTGTTATATTTACAGAAAATAGTTTAAGTGAGAATCCTAGCTTTGGGAGTTAGGGATGGGAGTTAGAGTCTCTCTTTTCTGGCACTAGGAAGGATTTAAACCTTCGATCTCCGGATTACAAGACCGGCGCTTTTTGGCTAAGCTACTAGGGCAGTTTAAGTTAAGTAGTTTGTTTTCTAATCATCCTGCTAGTGGTCATAATATTAGGAATAGGGAGAAGTATAGGATTGAGGCGATTTGTCCGATGATGATAAATGGGTGTTCGACTGGTATTCCGCCGATTCAGGTTAGGATAAATACGTCTGCTACTAGGATTCAGAATACGAGTTGGGTGATTGGTCGGAAGGTTGATCCTTGTTGTTTTGAGGTGTGTAGTATTGGGACTAGCATTAGGATTAGGATTGAGAATAATAGTGCTAGTACTCCCCCTAGTTTGTTTGGGATTGATCGTAGGATGGCGTATGCAAATAGGAAGTATCATTCTGGTTTAATATGTGGTGGTGTTACTAGGGGGTTGGCTGGGGTAAAGTTTTCTGGGTCTCCTAATAGGTTTGGGGAGAATAGGGCTAGGGATGCTAGGGTTGTAAGGAGGATTAGGAATCCTAGGATGTCTTTGTATGAGAAGTAGGGGTGGAAGGATACTTTGTCTGTGTTGGAGTTTAGTCCGATTGGATTGTTGGATCCTGTTTCATGTAGGAATAGGGCGTGTAATAGTGTGGCTGCTACGATTGCGAATGGTAGGAGGAAGTGGAATGCGAAGAATCGTGTTAGTGTTGCGTTGTCTACGGAGAATCCTCCTCAGATTCATTGCACTAGCATGTCTCCTACATATGGGATAGCTGATAGGAGGTTTGTAATTACTGTGGCTCCTCAGAATGATATTTGCCCTCATGGTAGAACGTATCCGACGAATGCGGTTATTATTACTAGTAATAGAAGGATTACTCCGATGTTTCAGGTTTCTTTGTATAAGTATGAGCCATAGTATAGTCCTCGTCCGATATGTAGGTAAATGCAGATGAAGAAGAATGAGGCTCCGTTAGCGTGGAGGTTTCGGATAACTCAGCCGTAGTTTACGTCTCGGCAGATGTGGGCTACTGATGAGAAGGCAGTTGAAATATCAGAGGTGTAATGTATGGCTAGGAATAATCCTGTAAGGATTTGTACTATAAGGCATAGTAGTAATAGGGAACCAAAGTTTCATCATGCGGAGATGTTGGATGGGGCGGGGAGGTCAATTAGTGAGCTGTTGACTAGTTTAAATAGTGGGTGGGTTTTTCGGGTAGTCATAGGTTCTTGTAGTTGAATTACAACGGTGGTTTTTCAAGTCATTGGTCTTGGTTAGAATCCGAGTGAGAATTATGATATATTTTCTTAATTTGTTTTTGTTAGTTTTAGTCGTTGGTTTGGTTGGGGTTGCTTCTAATCCTGCGCCTTATTTTGCTGCTTTAGGGTTAGCTTTAGCGGCAGGAGTTGGGTGTGGAGTTTTGGTGGGTCATGGTGGGTCGTTAGTGGGTTTGGTATTGTTTTTAATTTATTTGGGTGGAATGTTAGTGGTGTTTGCATATTCGGCAGCTTTGGCAGCTGAGCCGTTTCCTGAGACATGAGGGGTGGGGTCAGTTAAGGTTTATGTTTTTATATATTTGTTGGGAGTTGGGGTTGCAATATGATGGTTTAGTGGTGATTATGGGGATGGTTGAGTGATTGTGGATGAGTTTAAGGAGTTTTCGGTTGTTCGTGGGGATGTTAGTGGTGTTTCTTTGATATATTCTGTTGGAGGGGGAATGTTAATTGTTTGTGCATGGGTTTTATTGTTGTGTCTTTTTGTGGTGTTGGAATTGACTCGTGGTTTGAGTCGTGGAGCGCTTCGAGCAGTTTAGTATAGGAGAAGGGCGGTTGCAATAAGTGTTGATAGTAGATAGAAGGTTAGGTAGATTTTAATGTTACTGTTTTTGTTGTTGAATGTTGGGGATAGAGTGTGGTATACGGATGGGATTCCTTTGGGTCCGAGTTCTATTCATTGTAGGTCTAGTTTTGTGGCTTTAGTACCGAGTAGCAGGTTAAGTTTTGGGGTTAAGCGGTGTATGATTGGTGGGAAGAATCCAAGTATTGTGGGAAAGTTATTGATTGTAAGAGTTGGTAGGATTTTGATTTGTTTTGATGTCATTGAGGCTAAGGCTAGAGCAATAATTAGGCCTGTAATTGTAATTATTAGTGCAGTTACTTTCAGGGATAATGGTATTGTTATTACTGGTGTTTTAGTTGGTAAAAAGTTTGATGTAATGATTAGACCTGCGATGATACTTCCTCAGGCTAGGCGTTCGATGGGTCGTATTACTAGTGGATTATTTTCGTTGATTGGTGATATTGTGGGGAATCGTGGAGATCCTATAATTACGTAGTAAATAATTCGGAGGCTGTAGGCTGCGGTAAATGAGGTGGCGATTAGTGTTAGGGCTAGGGCTCAGGCGTTTAGATGGGAGGTGTTGAGGGCTTCAATGATTGCGTCTTTTGAGTAAAAGCCTGCTAGGAATGGTATGCCTGTGAGTGCAAGGCTTCCGATAGTAAAGCAAGATGAGGTAATGGGTATTAATTTAAATAGTCCTCCTATTTTTCGGATGTCTTGTTCGTTGTTTAGGCTGTGGATAATTGATCCTGAGCATAGGAATAGTATGGCCTTGAAGAAGGCATGTGTGCAGATGTGTAGGAAGGCTAGTTGTGGTTGATTTAGTCCAATGGTGACTATTATTAATCCTAGTTGGCTTGATGTTGAAAATGCTACAATTTTTTTGATGTCATTTTGGGTTAGGGCGCAGGTAGCGGTAAATAGAGTTGTGAGAGCTCCTAGGCATAGACAGATGGTTAGGGCTAATTGGTTATCTTCTATAATTGGGTGTAGTCGGATTAGCAGGAAAATACCTGCTACTACTATTGTGCTTGAGTGTAGTAGGGCAGATACTGGGGTAGGGCCTTCTATTGCTGAGGGTAGTCATGGGTGTAGTCCAAATTGGGCTGATTTTCCTATAGCAGCTAAAATAATGCCTATTGCGGGCAGTGTTATGTCTATATTTTTAGTTAGTATAAAGATTTGTGTAATTTCTCATGAGTTTATGTTTATGGCTGTTCAGGCTAGGGTAAGGATTAATCCTACGTCTCCGATTCGGTTATATAGGACGGCTTGGAGTGCTGCTGTGTTGGCGTCGGCTCGTCCATGTCATCATCCGATTAGGAGAAATGATATGATGCCGACACCTTCTCAGCCAATAAATAGTTGAAATAGGTTGTTGGCTGTGACTAAAATGATTATTGCTACTAGAAATAGTAGAAGGTATTTAAAGAATCGGTTTAGGTTGGGGTCGGAGTGTATGTATCATAGTGCAAATTCTATAATGGATCATGTTACGTATAGGGCAATTGGGGTAAAGATTAGTGAGTAATGGTCGAATTTAAAGCTTATGTTGATGTCAAAGTTGGTTGTGTTTATTCAATGTCAGGTAGTGATGATGCTTTCTGTGCCGTGGTCTAGAAATATGATTAGTGGAATGATATTAATGAAGAATGCGGTGCTTACGGCGGTCTTAACATATTTTAGGGCCCAGTTTTGGTTTAGGGGTTTGGGGTTTAATGTTGTGATGAGCGGTCAGGTTAGGATTGTTAGGGTTAGAAGTAAAGTGGTAGTTATGATGTATGTCATAGCTATTACTTGGAGTTGCACCAAGAGTTTTTGGTTCCTAAGACCAACGGATGAGCTATTATCCTTTAATAGCTTTGAAGGAGCCACGGAGTTTAACCGTGGGGGTAAGAATTAGCAGTTCTTACTGTCTCTGGCCTCTTTCGGTGGATAAGGGGGGTTTAACCTCTGTTTTTAGAACCACAATCTAATGTTTTATATTAAACTATATCTACAGTATCATCAACCTCATATAATTTCGGGTTTTGTGATGAGAAGTAGGATTGGGAGGAGATGGAGTGTTATTAGTAGATGTTCTCGTGTATGGAAGGGTTGAAGGTTAATGATGTGTTGTGGTAGAGGTCCACGTTGAGTCATTAAAAATAGGTATAGGGAGTAGGCTGCTGTGATTAGGGTTCCTGCTCCTGTAATAATTAGTGTCAGGGGAGATCAGTTAAATATTGCTGTGATGATGAGTAGTTCACCTATTAGATTTGGTAGAGGTGGTAGAGCTAGGTTTGCTAGGTTAAAGATGAATCATCAGATAGCTGTTAGTGGGAAAATGATTTGTAGTCCTCGAGCTAGAATTATTGTTCGGCTGTGAGCTCGTTCGTAGGTTGTGTTGGCTAAGCAGAATAGGGCGGAGGATACTAGGCCGTGGGCAATTATTAGTACTAGGGCTCCGGTAAAGCCTCATGGGGTTTGAATGAGGATTCCTCCTGCTACTAGTCCTATATGACTGACGGATGAGTAGGCGATTAGTGATTTTAGGTCTGTTTGTCGTAAGCAGATGGATCCTGTTATGATTACACCTCATAGGGCTAGGACAATAATTGGATATACTAGGTCTTTGGATATAGGGCCTAAGATAACTATTATTCGTATTATGCCGTATCCTCCTAGTTTTAGGAGAATTGCTGCTAGTACTATTGATCCTGCTACGGGGGCCTCTACGTGGGCTTTTGGTAATCATAGGTGTACGCTATACAGGGGTATTTTTACTAGAAATGCGATTAGGCATCCCGCTCATCAGATTTTGTCCCCTCATGAAGTGATGGCAAGGGGTTGATAGTACTGCAGAATTAATATTGATAGTGTTCCTGTATTTTGGTGTAGTAGGAGGAGGGCTACTAGAAGGGGTAGAGAGCCTGCTAGAGTGTAGAATAGGAAGTATGTTCCTGCAGTTAGGCGTTCGGTTTGGTTTCCTCAGCGGGTAATAATAATTAGAGTTGGAATGAGGGTTGCTTCAAATATGACGTAAAATATAATAATTTCAGTGGCACCAAATGCTATGATTAAAAAGGTTTGTAGAGAGGTTAATAGGGTGATGTAGGTTCGTTGGCGGTTAATTGGTTCTGTTTTAATGTGGTTTTGGCTGGCTAAGATTATGAGTGGAAGTAGTCAGCAGGTTAGTACTAGTAGTGGTGTTGATAATGGGTCTGTAGCTAAATAAAGGTTAGAGGAGGTTCAGCCTGTTTCTGAGGGGCATTTAATTCAGCTGAGGCTGAGTAGTGCAATAATTAGGCTTTGGAGTGTTGTAGTAGTTCATAGTCATTTTGGGGATGATAGTCAGATTGTTGGGAATAGCATTATTGTTGGTATTAAGATTTTTAACATTGTAGTAGATTTAGGGCTTGTAGTTGGTCTGTTCCGTGGGTTCGGGCTGTGGCGACTAGTAGGGCTAGGCCAGCGCTAGCTTCACAGGCTGAGAAGGCTAGTAGGAGGATTGGAGTTGCTGAGAATGCGGTTGATTCTAGTTGTAATGTTCATAGGGCTAGGGCAATAAATAGTGATAATATTATTCCTTCTAGGCATAGGAGGGCTGATAGGAGGTGGGTTCGGTGAAGGGCTAACCCTGTTAGCCCTAGGGTAAATGCTGAAGTAAAGGTAAAGTAAGTCGGTGTCATAAGGGGATCACGGATTTAAACCGTGGTTTTCTGAGCCGAAATCAGAGGTCTTGTGTTTGGACTAATTCCCTATTCAGCTCATTCTAGTCCTCCTTGTAGTCACTCATAGATAAGGCCTAATGTAAGTAAAATTAGGATTGTTGCGGCTCATAGGAGTGTGTAGGTTGGGTCTGGTAGTTGGTTTCCTCATGGTAGTGGTAGGAGTAGGGCGATTTCTAGGTCAAATAGTAAGAATAGAATAGCGACTAGGAAAAAACGTAGTGAGAATGGCAATCGGGCAGATCCTAGGGGATCGAAACCACATTCGTATGGTGAGAGTTTTTCGGCATCTGGGTTTATCTGAGGTAGTCAGAATGATACTAGAGCTAGTAGTATAGAAAGGGCGGCGGAGATAAGTATAGTTATTAAAATTAGGTTCATTATCTTTCCTTGGGGTTTAACCAAGACTAGGTGATTGGAAGTCACTCGTACTAACCTTAAATACTAGAAAGATATGATCCTCATCAGTAGATAGAGACATATAGGAATAGTCAGACAACGTCTACGAAGTGTCAGTATCAGGCGGCTGCTTCGAATCCGAAGTGATGTTTGGATGTAAAGTGATATAGGACTTGTCGTAGGAGGCAAATGGCAAGGAAGGTTGAACCAATAATGACATGTAGTCCGTGGAATCCTGTTGCTACGAAGAAGGTTGAGCCATATACTCCGTCGGCGATTGTGAATGGGGCTTCATAATATTCCATAGCTTGAAGGGCAGTGAAATATATACCTAATAAGATTGTTAGGGTGAGGGATTGGATTGCTTGTTTTCGTTCTCCTTCTATTAGGCTGTGATGTGCTCATGTTACGGTTACACCTGATGCTAGTAGAACGGCGGTGTTTAGGAGGGGTACTTCGAATGGATCTAATGTTGTGATACCGGTAGGGGGTCAGCATCCTCCTAGCTCTGGGGTTGGGGCGAGGCTGGAGTGGTAGAAGGCTCAGAAGAATCCTAGGAAGAAGAAGACTTCTGAGGTAATAAATAGGATTATTCCGTATCGTAAGCCTTTTTGTACTGGTGGTGTATGGTGGCCTTGAAAGGTTCCTTCTCGGACGATATCTCGTCATCATTGATATATGGTGAGGAGAAGTAGAATGAGGCCTAGGGATATTAAGGTTGTTGAGTGAAAGTGAAATCAGGTTGCTAAACCTGATGTTATTAGGAGAGCAGCTACTGCGCCTGTTAGGGGCCATGGGCTTGGGTCAACCATGTGATATGCGTGTGCTTGGTGGGCCATTAAACGTTTTCTTGTAAATATAGGCTTAGTAATAGTACAAATACATAAGCTTGAATAATAGCAACTGCGATTTCTAGGAGGGTTAATAGAACTAGTAGGGTGGCTGTTAAGGTTGCTACAGTGAGTGTTATTGATGCTAGAGTAATTGTTGCGGTTGAGATTAGTTGAATTAATAGGTGGCCAGCCGTAAGGTTGGCTGTAAGTCGTACTCCAAGTGCTAGAGGTCGAATGAATAGGCTAATTGTTTCGATAATAATTAGAATTGGAATTAGTGGGGCTGGTGTACCTTCAGGTAGAAGGTGGCCTAGGGCTATTACTGGTTGATTACGTAGCCCAATAATTACTGTTGCTAATCAAAGTGGTACAGCTAGTCCTATGTTTAGAGATAGCTGAGTTGTAGGGGTAAATGTGTATGGTAATAGTCCTAGTAAATTTAATATGAGAATAAAGATTATTAGGGAAGCTAGAATCATAGCTCATTTATGTCCTCCTTTATTTAGTGGTATTAGTAGTTGTTGTGTGAAGTTTTTGATGAATCAGGCTTGTAGGGTAATTAGGCGGTTGTTTTGGTATCGGCTGGTTGGGGAGGGGATTAAGATTCAAGGCAGGGTTAGTGCGATTGCAATTAGTGGGATTCCCAGGTGTGTGGGGCTTATAAATTGATCAAATAGGTTTAGTGCCATGGTCAGTTTCAGGTGTCTAGTTTAAGGTCTTTGGTACTTGATGTTGTGATTTCATTTGTGAAGTTGTGGTTTAGGACTTTATTTGGAATTACTGTTAGAAAGATTAGTCATGAAAATACTAGGATTGCAAATCATGGGGCGGGATTTAATTGTGGCATGTCACTGGAGGTGGTTGGGAATCACCAATCTTTAGCTTAAAAGGCTAACGCTAATCCCTATTTAGCTTTTCAGTGAGGCGTCTTCAAGTATAGAGGAGGATCAGTTTTCGAAGTGGGCTAGAGGAACGGCTTCTACAACAATTGGTATAAAGCTGTGGTTGGCTCCGCAGATTTCGGAGCATTGTCCATAGAAGACTCCAGGACGGGATGTAAGGATAGATGTTTGGTTTAATCGTCCTGGGACGGCGTCCATTTTTACACCTAGGGCTGGAACAGCTCATGAATGCAGGACATCTTCGGCTGTAACTAAAACTCGAATTGGGGAATTCATTGGTACTACTATTCGATGGTCTGTCTCTAATAGTCGAAATTGTCCTGGTGTGAGGTCTTGTGTTGGAATTATATAAGAATCGAATGATAGGTTTTGGTAATCTGTATATTCATAGGATCAATATCATTGGTGTCCGATGGCTTTTACGGTTAGGTGGGGATCATTAACTTCGTCTATTAGATATAGGATTCGTAGGGAAGGTAGGGCAATTAGGATAAGGATAACTGCTGGAAGAATTGTTCATACGATTTCAATTTCTTGGGAGTCTAGGATATATTTGTTAGTTAGTTTAGTAGAAACTATTACGATAATAATATATAGAACTAGTGTGCTGATTAAAAAGACAATTATTAAGGCGTGATCGTGGAAGTGTAGAAGTTCTTCTATTACAGGGGAGGCCGCGTCTTGGAATCCTAGTTGTGAGGGATGTGCCATTAAGCCGTTAGGCTTAAGGTACGCAGGGGTTTAACCTACAATTCTGCCTTGACAAGGCAGGGTAATTTTCATTTTACTAGTACCTTATTGAAGAAAGTGACAGAGTGGTTATGTAACTGGCTTGAAACTAGTCTATGGGGGTTCAATTCCCTCCTTTCTCGTTAGTTTGTTTGTACTTGCACGAAGGCTGGTTCTTCAAATGTGTGGTAGGGTGGAGGACATCCGTGCAATCATTCTGGGTTTGTTGAGGTTAATTCAACAGAAAGTACTTCTCGTTTAGCGGTGAAGGCTTCTCACAGGATAAATAGGAATATAATTACTGCTACTAGGGAAACTATTGAGCCAATTGATGAAATGATGTTTCATAGTGAATAGGCGTCTGGGTAGTCAGAGTATCGTCGTGGTATTCCTGCTAGGCCTAGGAAATGTTGTGGGAAGAAAGTAAGGTTTACACCCACAAATATTGTTCCAAAGTGGATTTTTGTTCAGGTACTATGTATTGTGTATCCTGTAAATAATGGGAATCAGTGAACAAAGGCTGCTATGATGGCGAATACAGCTCCCATTGATAATACATAGTGGAAGTGGGCTACTACATAGTAAGTGTCATGTAATACAATGTCTAGTGATGAGTTGGCTAGTACAATTCCGGTTAGTCCTCCCACCGTAAATAGGAAAATAAACCCGAGAGCTCATAGTAGGGGAGTTTCTCATTTAATTGATCCACCATGTAGAGTGGCAAGTCAGCTAAATACTTTAACTCCGGTTGGAATTGCAATAATTATTGTTGCAGATGTAAAATATGCTCGGGTGTCTACGTCTATTCCTACTGTGAACATGTGATGGGCTCATACGATAAAGCCTAGGAGACCAATTGCTATTATAGCTCAGACTATTCCTATATATCCGAATGGTTCTTTTTTACCGGCGTAGTATGCTACAATATGTGAAATTATTCCAAAGCCTGGTAAAATTAAAATATATACTTCTGGGTGTCCGAAAAATCAGAATAGATGTTGGTAAAGAATTGGGTCACCTCCTCCAGCGGGGTCGAAGAATGTTGTATTTAAATTTCGGTCTGTTAGTAGCATGGTAATACCAGCGGCTAAAACTGGTAGAGATAATAGAAGAAGTACGGCTGTAATTAAAATGGCTCATACGAATAAAGGTGTCTGGTATTGTGAAATGGCTGGAGGTTTTATGTTAATAATTGTTGTGATGAAGTTAATGGCCCCAAGAATTGAAGACACACCTGCGAGATGCAGGGAGAAGATAGTTAAGTCAACAGAGGCTCCTGCATGTGCAAGGTTGCCGGCAAGGGGAGGGTAAACAGTTCATCCTGTTCCAGCCCCTGCTTCAACTCCTGATGAGGCTAGTAGTAGTAGGAATGATGGTGGTAAAAGTCAGAAACTCATGTTGTTTATTCGAGGAAATGCTATATCTGGTGCTCCAATCATTAGTGGTACTAGTCAATTTCCGAAGCCTCCAATCATAATTGGTATTACTATAAAGAAAATTATTACGAAGGCATGGGCAGTAACGATAACATTATAAATTTGGTCATCACCCAAAAGAGTGCCGGGTTGGGCTAGCTCTGCCCGAATTAGTAGGCTGAGGGCTGTACCAACCATCCCAGCCCAAGCACCAAATACTAGATAGAGGGTGCCAATGTCTTTGTGGTTAGTTGAGAAGAATCAGCGCGTGATTGTCACAGGTAGGATGGCCGAGGGTTAGGCGGTGGATTGTAGCTCCATGAACAAAGGTTTAAATCCTTTTCTTATCATAACCTTGTGGTGTACAACATATCGGATTGCAAATCCGAGGAAGTAGGTTAGTCGCCTGCCGGGGTTTTCCCCGCCTTTGTTTTATTAATAGGCGGGGAAAGGTAGATGAATGCTCGCTGGTTTGAGCGTCTAGCTGTTAACTAGGAGTTTGTAGGATCGAGGCCTTCTCATCTAGAAAGGCTTTAGCTTAATTAAAGTGTCTGAGTTGCATTCAGGAGATGTGGGATAGAGTCCCGCAAGTCTTATGTCAAAGATTAGGAGATTTTCACTCCTGCTTAAAGCTTTGAAGGCTTTTGGTCTTAATTCTATCCTAAATCTTTAGTTTGTTAGTGCTTGTGCTAGTGGGGTTAATGGTAGAAGGAGTAGAGTTGTGGTTGTGAATATTGTTAGTGGGGTGGTATTTTGTGTATTTCGTAGGCGTCAAGGGGCTGAAGAGTTGTTTGTGTTTGGTGAAATTGTTAGGGTTATGGCATAACATAGTCGTAGATAGAAGTATAGGCTTAGTAGGGCGCTTAGTGCTATAATTGTTGCGGTTAGGGGAAGTTCTTGTATGGTGAGTTCTTGCAGGATAAGTCATTTTGGTATGAATCCTGTGAGGGGTGGGAGTCCTCCTAGTGAGAGTAGTGCTAAGGCAGCTATAGTAGTGATGGCTGGGGTTTTTGATCAGGTTGTTGCTAATGTGTTGATTTTTGTGGTATTTATTATTTTGAATGTTAAGAATGTTGCTGATGTTATTATGATATAAATGATGAGGGTTAGAATGGTTAGTTGTGGTTTGAATTGTGTAATAACAATTATTCATCCTAGGTGGGCGATGGATGAATAGGCTAGGATTTTTCGTAGTTGTGTTTGATTTAGGCCTTCTCAGCCCCCGATGAATGTTGATAGTAAGCCTAGTGTGATTAATAGTTGTGGGTGAGTGAGTGGGGCTATTTGAATGATTAGTGCAAATGGCGCTAGTTTTTGTCAGGTGGCTATAATTAGGCCTGTTGTGAGGTCTAATCCTTGTATGACTGATGGTATTCAGAAGTGTACTGGGGCTAGTCCCACTTTTAGTGCTAATGCTATTGTAATTAGTGTGGTTGCAATTGGGTGGGTTAGGCAGTAGATGTTTCATTCTCCTGTTGATCAAGCATTGATGGTGCTGGCAAATAGGATGGTGGCTGCGGCAGTGGCTTGGGCTAGGAAGTATTTTGTGGTAGCTTCTACTGCTCGTGGGTGGTGGTGTTGTGCTATTAGTGGAATAATCGCTAGTGTGTTGATTTCTAGTCCTATTCAGGCTAGTAGTCAGTGAGAGCTTATGAATGTTAATGTTGTGCCCAATCCTAGGCTGGAAAGTAGGATTATGGTAATGTATGGATTCATTAGTAAGAGAAGGATTTTAACCTACATTTTTGGGGTATGGGCCCAAAAGCTTTGTTTAGCTTATCTTACTAGAAAGTGGTGTAGTGGAAACACTTGGAGTTTTGATCTCCATGATATGGGTTCGAGTCCCTTTTTTCTAAGGAGCTGGGGGGATTTTAACCTCCGTAAATCACTCTATCAAAGTGGTCCTTGGGCATTCAGGCACGGCTCCGTTATAATTGAGGGGGTAGACCTGTAAGTGCAATTGGGAGGGCGGCATGTCATAGAATAAGAGCTAATGTTATTGGTAGAAAGTTTTTTCATACTAGGTGTATTAGTTGGTCATATCGAAATCGTGGATATGAGGCTCGGACTCATAGGAATAGTATGGATAGTAGCGCTGCTTTTGTTATAATGTTGATTGTGGCTAGTTCGGGTGAGGTTGGTGAGTAGGTTGCGCCTAAAAATAGAATGGTGGATAGTGTATTTATTAGTAGGATGTTGGCGTATTCTGCTAGGAAGAATAGTGCGAATGGACCTCCTGCATATTCTACGTTGAATCCTGAGACTAGTTCTGATTCTCCTTCTGTTAGGTCGAAAGGAGCTCGATTTGTTTCGGCTAAGGTGGAGATATATCATATGGCGGCCAGGGGTCAAGCTGGTAATAGAAGTCAAATTGTTTCTTGGGTTGTGTTAAATATTTGAAGGGTGAAGCCTCCAGTGAAGATGATAATTGATAGTAGGATTAGGCCGAGGCTTACTTCATATGAGATGGTTTGGGCAACGGCTCGGAGGGCTCCAATTAGTGCATATTTTGAATTTGAGGCTCAGCCTGATCCTAGAATTGAGTATACTGCTAGGCTGGATAGGGCCAGAATGAATAGTATTCCTAGGTTTAGGTCTACTATGGGGTGGGGTATTGGTATTGGTGCTCATAATATTAGGGCCAGGGTAAGGGCTAGTATGGGTGTAAGTAAGAATAGAAATGGGGAGGAGGTTGATGGGCGGGTTGGTTCTTTGATGAATAGTTTGACTCCATCTGCGACTGGTTGTAGGATTCCGTATGGGCCTACTACGTTTGGGCCTTTACGTAACTGTATATATCCTAATACTTTTCGTTCAATTAGGGTTAGGAAGGCGACTGCTAGTAGGACTGGGACAATATAGGCTAGTGGGTTAATTGTGTAAATAACTAGTGTCATGAATTAAGAGGAGGATTTGAACCTCCGGTTGAAAGGGCTTAGGCCTTTTGCAATTACCGGGCTCTGCCATCTTAATAATCTTATCTTGATGTGGTTTGTGCTCTACCCTTTGTTTAATTTAGTTGTAGTCATTAATTTGGGGTGGGGCGTATTGTTAATATGGGCCCCGCTTTTCCGGTCCTTTCGTACTAGGAAAAGTGGCAGTACAGATAGAAACTGACCTGGATTGCTCCGGTCTGAACTCAGATCACGTAGGACTTTAATCGTTGAACAAACGAACCCTTAATAGCGGCTGCACCATTAGGATGTCCTGATCCAACATCGAGGTCGTAAACCCCCTTGTCGATATGGACTCTGGAAGGGGATTGCGCTGTTATCCCTAGGGTAACTTGGTTCGTTGATCGGCGGGTCGCCGGATCTTTTGGTCAAATGTTTTGTGTCTTAGAAATGTCTTTCTTGGCTTTAGGGGTTTGCCCCAGTCCGCGTGGGAGCTTTGTTTTCTCCCGCGGTCGCCCCAACCGAAGATATAAAATCAGGCATATTTGGTTTAACTTGGTTTTGAGGTTCTTGACATAATTGATTTTTTATCTTAAGCTCCAAAGGGTCTTCTCGTCTTGTATTTTTATGTCCGCTTCTGCACGGATAGATCAATTTCATTGACTTGAGAGGGGAGACAGTTAAGCCCTCGTTCCACCATTCATACGGGTCTTCATTTAAAAGACAAGTGATTGCGCTACCTTTGCACGGTCAAAATACCGCGGCGCGTTTAATTTATCACTGGGCAGGCAGGACCTCCTATACGTTGATTTTTGCAGGAGGCGATGTTTTTGGTAAACAGGCGAGGCTTGTATTTGCCGAGTTCCTTCCCTTTCTTTTAGTCTTTCCCTTGGGTTATAGGCCCTCCAGTGTAGGGTTAACGATTATGGATATGTGAGTGTTTCTTGACATTTATTGTGGTCACATTACCCTCTTTGGTTGGGTTCGATAATTGCTAGTGGGTGGTCCGATCTAGCGTACACGTGGGCTGGGAGAGGGGGATTCCTTCTTATTACTCATTTTAGCAGTATTGTTTCCATGGTGGCATGGAATAGCCTAATATTGTTAGGGGTTTTAGATTAATTATTTGAATAATAGATGTTTGTCCGTTAGAGCTTTAACGCTTTCTTTTTGGATGGCTGCTTTTAGGCCCACTTAAACGGTTAGTCTTGTTTAGTATAATCTTTAACCTCCTGGTTAGGTTGTATCCTGTTTCAAAAGGGCTGTACCCCTTTTGACTAACTCTCGCATGTTGCTCTAGCTCGTTTATTAAAATGTGTGAGGTAAGGTAGTGCGAGGCTAAACTTCTATTTATTTCTTAGGCAACCAGCTATAACTAAGTTCGGTAGGTTTGTCACCTCTACCCGGGGATCTTCCCACTCTTTTGCCACAGAGACGGGTTGGCCCTAATTAAATAGGCTGTCCTGGGGTAGCTCACTTAGTTTCGGGGATTTGAACTAAAGTCCTCTTTGCTCAGTGAGTGCTGGCTAAATCATGATGCAAAAGGTACGAGGATTAATCTCTGCTTTTTGTTGCTTTGGAAATTTATTTCATTTTTCTTTCAGCGTTCCCTTGCGGTACTTTTGTTATTGCTTTATCTAGTGCCTTTTCTGTCTCACATACTTTGGCGGTAGAATGTTTTAGTTTAATGGTTTGTGGTCATGTGGTGTAGTTTAATGTTGTTTTGGTTGTTGTGTGGTGAAGCTAGCTGTTTGGCTCAGGGCGATCCAATTTGCATGGATGTCTTCTCGGTGTAAGGGAGATGCTTAACTATCTCAGCCACGTCCTGATTGTTCCAAGGGCACCTTCCGGTACACTTACCATGTTACGACTTGCCTCCCCGTATTAATTAATATTTTATTATGGATTGTTTGGATGGGTGTAAGGGGAGAGTGACGGGCGGTGTGTGCGCGTCTCAGAGCCTAATTCAAAAAGACTCTCTACTTGTTTTTTACTACTAAATCCACCTTCAGACATGTTTTCAGA